TTATAGTATAGTAAATACTAAGGGAATACATACTAAGTACTAAGGGGGTGCCTAATGGCTGGATCTTGACTTAGATTGTAGAACCTGATAGAAAATTCAATGAATAGTTTTGGAAAGGACCAGAGGTTGCTTTCTATACTACGGATTCAGAAGAATCTCTGAGTGTTCAGGTATACAATCTGTATTAGATTGAATGGATTTTTTCTTTTTTTTTTAGAATTTTCGAAAAAGGGCAAAAAGAAAGACTCTCTTTTCAGCAAGCCCTAGCCGATCCCCCTGTTTCACAGGGGTAATCGGGAAAGAGGGTACGGATTAGATCAAATGGAGAAATAGTGGTCTGGTCTGTATTAGATAGTGATTTCCCCTTTTTAGTGATTTCTCCCCCTTCTGTGTTGAATTACGAAGGTCAACAAAACAAAAAAATGGATCTTCTTCTTTTTATTCCTACATGTTCTCATCCCCCCTTGGGGTGTTACTGCGTATTTTACTTGTGTTTAATCTTTCCCAATTCTAAATCATAATCGATTTTTTGGATTGCTTTCTCAATAGTGTTCGGTCAGAATCCCTTTTTGACTATGCACCATTGGTTCCATTATTATATTATAAATGAGGAATAATTCCTTCTTTTTTATAGAGGTAGGGGACATAATTCACATGGATATAGTAAGTCTCGCTTGGGCTGCTTTAATGGTAGTCTTTACATTTTCCCTTTCACTCGTAGTGTGGGGAAGAAGTGGACTCTAGAAGGACTACTAACTGAGTTGAAGAATCAAACCGTAGCAATTCTTTTATAGATCGTTCTGCAACGCGTTTTGAATTATTAAAAAAATCTCTGAATTTCGAATCTCATTGGAATCCAATGGAGTAATCTATGATATGAATGATATGAATCATACTCTTTTCAATAAAAGAGATATTTCAGCGATTCCCATCTTTGTATTTCGAAAAGAAAGGGATTCAGATGGTTGGAAGAAATTTTCTATTTCAATCAATAGAATGGGTTCTTACTATCTTTATCAATAATCAATATAGGTGAATAGTGAGGAAAACCGGACCTTTTTTGATTTCTTTCCCTCTTTACTGTTCAAAGAAGAACTCGTTTTGGTAAGTGTATACGCACTTTCTATGAGAAATGATATAGAGATAGTGGTTGTCTAAACAAGAGACTATTCAATAATAAGATCTTGCCTCGGACGAATCTACACATATACACCTATTGGGCATTTAGCGTAATTTGCGAAAGACGATTTATGCTTTATGGTTTGGGCGTTAAAAATCAGTGAGGTTTCCTCTTCCTTATTGAAAGGAATTCAAATCCTAAGATAAGAATTTGTTCCGATTGATCGGAACAAATAGATGTAGCAAATTTGGTGTTCTATCAATTCCATACAATATATGATATGGAATTACGTCTATGAAGAGAATATTGTAGATTGATCTATCGAAACTTAAACCTTTATCTTTATTCTAAGATTACAACTTTAGAGACTAAGTTTATAGTCTAAGAGATAGATGGGATGATAGAAGAATTCATCTATTTCTCTCTTACTATCCCATCTATCTCTTAGAATACTTCCGATTCTAGTCCGCTCATTTTATTTAAGTGAAGACGTGAAATTCGAATCCTTTTCATTGGACTTCGTCAATTTTTGATCAGAACTCAGAGGAAAAGTTTGATTCACATTAATTTGAAAATCCAATTGAATTAATCATTTTGACTGACTGTTTTTACGTAAATGATAAGTAGAAAGGCGGTAGGAACTAGAATGAATAGTGCAGTAGCAATAAATGCAAGAATATTTACTTCCATAATCTCATTGGTTTTTTTACTTCGCAATAACTCGGGATTTAATCCCCTAGATATGATAAATCTTTCGTTTGCCCCTCGATGATATTGAATGGGATAAATATCATGAATAACAATATCTGATCTATCAAATCAATTCGTCGTTGAGACTTGATTAGTATAACATAGGAAGTTCTTTTATCCATACCGAATCAAAATTTGGATTCCTAACCCAATCAATCAAAAATTTCTTTATTTAGCATTGGTTTCTTTATTTTTTTCTATAACCTACCTTGCGTCTTCCTTGGACAATCATCTGCTGAAGGATCATCAAATTGCCCCTCCACTTCGATTAATCACCTAGTTACAAACCTAAAGAAACCATAAAAGCGAAACGGAAAAATAGTCAAAAAAATAGTAAAGAAAGAAAAAAGAAGGACTCCCCTTTGCTTTGGAAATGAGAGTATGTCCCCCGACACCCTTTACTAGTTCATAGAAAGGGAAAAATGAATTTATACATTTATTGGATCCGTCGGGACTGGCGGGGCTCGAACCCGCAGCTTCCGCCTTGACAGGGCGGTGCTCTGACCAATTGAACTACAATCCCATTTAAATAATGGATCTAGCAGAAGATTTTATTCTTTTTTATCTTCGTATTGGGGTTTATACAATCCCATGGTGGATTGGCGAATTATTGGGCCGAGCTGGATTTGA